TACGTATGGACAATTCCTCAATACCTTGTTCATTCGCAACAAAATATTTTCTTTGTGCGTCGGTAAAAAAAAACATGCTTTTTGGTGGAGAGATACTCTTTCAGCAATCGAGTCACAGGTATCTAACATATTCATACCTAAGGATTTTCCACAAAGTGGTGACGAAACGGATAACTTGTACAAATCTTTCCATTTTCCAAGTCGATCCGATCCATTCGTTCGTAGAGCTATTTACTCGATCGCAGACATTTCTGGAACACCTCTAACAGAGGGAGAAATAGTCAATTTGGAAAGTCAACCTCTTTCAGATATGAATCTATCTGATTCAGAAGGGAAGAACTTGTATCAGTCTCTCAATTTCAATTCAAACATGGGTTTGATTCACAATCTATGTTCTGAGAAATATTTACCACCCAAAAGGGGGAACAAAGAGAGTCGTTGGCTAAAGAAAAAATGCGCTCAGCAAAAGCGGATGGATAGAACCTTTCAACGAGATAGTGCTTTTTCAACTCGCTCAAAATGGAATCTCTTCCAAACATATCTGCCATGGGCCTTTACTTCCAAAGGGTACAGATATCTAAAGCCTCTATTTTTACAAATTTGTTCAGACCTATTGTGGAGACTAAAGAGCAAAAACAAGTTTGTATCCACTTTGATTGATATTATTCGTGATATTAGTGAGGTAGCAGTTACAAAAGGGCGAATTAAACAGATTCCATTTTGTCTTACAAAATGGAAGAGGCAATATACTCTGATAAGGAAGATTCAGAGGAAGATAAGTAAGATTCAGAGGAAGATAAGTACGATTCAGAGGAAGTGTTGGCATAAGTTTGTTCTGTCCCAGGGCCTGATTCCTCCAAAAAATAAGCCACCATTGAGATCGACACAGCTGAGATCGGAAAATCTTCGGGAGTTCCTCTCTGCAATCTTTTTCCTTCTTCTTGTGGCTGGAAGTCTCGTTGTGGTACATCTTTACGTTGTTTTCTCGATCGCTAGTGAGTTACAGACAGAGTTCAAAACGGTCAAATCTTTGATAATGGAATCATCTATGCTTGAGATTGAGGTGGGAAAACTTCTGGATAGGTATCCTCTATCTGAATCGAATTCTTTCGGGTTGTTCAGGTTAACTAATCTCTTTCTAGGTGCTCTGCAAAAGATGTTCTTGCGTAATGCTGATGGAATACGCTTTAAAAAGAAGAAAAATTGGAAGAAAAAGCTCGTCGAGATCATCGATCTCATAAGTATGCTCTTCGATCCACTCGCTTTTTCGATAAATACGAGATATCTAAGTCATACAAGTAAAGAGATCTATTCAGTGCTAAGAAAAAGGAGCGGGTATTGGATTGATGAAATGATAGAAGACTGGGCCGCAAACAGTGATTGGGTTGAGGATGAAGAAAGAGAAGTCTTGATTCAGTTCTCCACCTTAACGCCAGAAAAAAGGATTGATCGAATTTTATGGAGTCTGACTCAGAGTGATCATTTCTCAAAGAATGACTTTGATTCTCCAATGATAGAACAACCGGGAGAAATTTACTTAGGAAACTTAATTGACCTTCATAACAAGGATCTACTAAATTATGAGTTCGATACATCCTCTTTAGCAGAAAGACGGCTATTCCTTGCTCATTATCAGACAATCACTTATGCACAAACCCCGTCTGGGGCTAATAGTGTTCATGTCCCATCTGATCTACAACCCTTTTCGCTCCGCTTAGCTGTAACCCCCTCTCGGGGTATTTTAGTGATAGGTTCTATAGGAATTGGACAATCCTATTTGGTCAAATACCTAACGAAAAACTCCTATCTTCCTTTCATTACGATATTTCTGGACAAGTACCGGGATACAGTTTTTCGTTTGGCTGATGAGTACGGTGATGACAGTGATGACAATGATGATGAGATCGACATTTTTATTGATGCTCGTGACCCTATTGAGGCTATTAATCAAGATATTCATGTTTTTGACGATATGGATATTGATTTTGATCCTAGTAGCTATAGTTTTGAGGAGAGAGATGCTCATGACGATAAGATTAATATGGAGCTGGAACAGCTAACTCGGATGGATGGGCTAGCTGAGGAGATGGACATGATATGGCGCGTAGCCCAATTTTATATCAGCCTTCAAATCGAATTAACAAAAGCAATCTCTCCTTGCATAATATGGATTCCAAACATTCATGAGCTGCATTTTACGGATTCGGGTTCCTTCTCCCTCGAGCTATTAGTGCACCTTCTCTCCTGGGATTGTGAAAGATCTTCCACTGGAAATAGTCTTGTTATTGCTTCGACCCATTTTCCCCAATTCGTGGATCCCTCTCTAATAGCTCCGCATAGATTAGATACGTGCATTAAGGTACGAAGGCCTCTTATTCCACAACAACGAAAGCAATTTTTCACTCTTTCATATACTAGGGGATTTCGCTTGGAAAAAAAAGCGTTCCAGGCTAATGGATTCGCGGCCATAACCATGGGTTCCAATGCACAAGATCTTATA